AATTATGAAACCCATGTGAGATACAGAGGAATAGGCGATTCTTTTTTTTAAATTACGTTGCCCGAGAGACGTTGAAGCTGCATAGATTATTTGCATTGTGCCTATTATTATCAAGCAAGGAGAAAATATAGAATGAGCATGGGGTAATAATTCCATATTGATTCGAACCAATCCATATGCTCCCATTTTTAATAAGATTCCGGCTAGAAGCATACAAGTACTGTAATGTGCCTCTCCGTGGGTATCCGGTAACCATGTATGTAAAGGTATAATCGGTAACTTGACAGCAAAAGCAATAAAAAATCCAATATAGAATATTATTTCTAATGCCACGGGATACGATTGATTAACTAATGTTTCCAAATTTAATGTTGGTTCATTGGAACCGTATAAACCAACACCCAGAACTCCCATTAATAGAAAAATGGAACCCCCCGCAGTATACAAAATAAACTTAGTAGCTGAGTAGAGACGTTTCTTTCCTCCCCACATGGATAAAAGTAGATAAACAGGAATTAATTCTAATTCCCACATTATGAAAAAAAGTAAAAGGTCTCGGGACGAAAATGATCCTATTTGGCCGCTGTACATTGCTAACATCAGGAAATGGAATAATCGGGAATCTCGAGTAACCGGCCAAGCCGCTAAAGTAGCTAAAGTGGTGATGAATCCAGTCAGTAAAATGGGCCCTATTGAAAGCCCATCTATTCCTAATCTCCAGTGGAAATCAAAAAAGTTGATCCATTTATAATCTTCTGCCAGTTGGATTAATGGATCGTCCGGTTGGAAATGATAACAGAATGCATAGGTTGTTAGAAGGAGCTCTAAAACACAAATACATATAGTATACCATCTAATGACCTTATTTCCTCTATGAGGAAGAAAGAAAATTAAACAACCCGAAAATATGGGAAAAATTCCAATTGTTGTTAACCAAGGAAAATAATTCGTGGTAAAGACAAGATACACTTGAGCCAAAAAACCCCGTACCCGAAAAGAAATATATTTCTTTTCGGGTACGGGGTTTTGTCGGTAAAAAAAAATCCAAATAGAATAAATGGATTCAAGTGGAGTTTTCTGGAACGTATCTATCAATAAGCTAGACCCATACTGCGAGTTGTTTCATGCCATAAATAAACCCGAACACTTAAAAAATCTGTTGGACAAGCAGATTCACATCTCTTACAACCGACACAGTCCTCTGTTCTTGGAGCAGAAGCTATTTGTTTAGCCTTACATCCATCCCAAGGTATCATTTCTAATACATCTGTGGGACAAGCTCGGACACATTGAGTACACCCTATACATGTATCATAAATCTTTACTGAATGTGACATTGTATCTATAATTTTTTTTAACTTCATTAATTTTCGATCTAGTTCTAGTAAAGTAAATGAACCATATATTCAAATACCAGACGAATCAATGATTTACCAGAATTTGTCGAATCAACCTACTTCTGGATTGGATCGGCTTATTAGAATTATTAGAAAATAACTAGAAAATATAAAAGAGGTCCAAAATACTTTGATTTATTCCATTTTTGACAGTATGATTATAGCTTAAGGTGCTGTACCTAGTAACCTAATTTGAATTGATTTGATGACAATTAAACTTTCAATTTCTATAATTCTAATATAATAACATAGTTAATATAAAATATAATAGAATTAAAAAAAAAAAAATACTACTTATTCAATAAATTTGATTGATTGATACGAGTTGATTTTCTGTTACGATAAATTGAAGAAACAATAGCCGGTCCAATAGCTGCTTCAGCGGCTGCAATAGCTATAACAAAAATGGAGAAAATATTTCCTTTTAATTGGCGACTATCAAAAAAATCAGAAAATGTTACAAAATTGAGATTAACCGCATTCAATATAAGTTCAAGACACATAAGAGCCCGAACTAAATTTCGACTCGTGATTAATCCATAAATCCCCATAGAAAATAAATAGGCACTCAAAACAAGTACATGTTCAAGCATCATTGACCAACTCCTTATCAATCTCGATTCATTTCAATATGAACAACAGTTAAACCGATTTGATTGACTAGAATATAACAAGTTAGAATCGAATAAATTAAGAGCAAAAAAATATGAAAGTATTTTCATTTTATACATCAATTCAAATAGAATTGAATGGAAATGAATACGATAAAATCTTTTAATTGATAGTTTAAAAAATAAATCATTGACGAGCCACAGCAATTGCACCTATTAAAGCAACTAAAAGAATTATTGAAATGAGTTCAAATGGAAGAAAAAAATCTGTTGCTAAATGAATTCCTATTTGTTGACTATTATTTATCAAATCTTGTTCTAGAATCTGGTTTGATCTTGTAGTCCAAATAATCCCATACCATGATGTATTTAGAATAGTATTAATTAATGAAATAAAAAGACTTGTACAAACCAACGAAGTAGCCCCGTCCCCAACAGTACAAAGATTAAAATCTTTGTCATATTCTGGCCCATTCATGAACATTACAGCAAATATTATTAAAACATTTATAGCTCCCACATAAATAAGGAGTTGCGCAGAAGCTACAAAATGAGAGTTTGCTAGAATATAGAATAAAGATATACAAACAAGAACCAATCCCAGCGAAAAGGCAGAAAAAATAGTATTGGTAAAAAATACCACTCCTAGACCCCCTAATATAAGACCTGACCCCAGAAAGACTAAAAGAAAATCATGTATTGGTCCAGGTAAATCCATTATATGTAAAATAAGAGATAAAAAAATCGGAATTTTTCATGATCTTATTGACTTGAACAGGAAAAAGGAGGTTCATGTGTTCTTAATTGGTAAATCCTAATGTGTACGACTTGCTGTAGGTAAAGTTATTAGACCCATCATATTCTTTTTTATTTTTATCGGAAGGATAGTTCGAAACTATTTGCAATCATTACAGTAAATATCAATACAAAACAAATTAAGTTGCGATTTTCATCAACCAATAGAATAGTGAATAGTCGAGATTTGTAGTTAGTAACCAAGAATAAATTTTTTGAATTTCAATTAAAATTAAATAAAAGAACCTTAGTAATTGGGAATTGTTCTTCAATCACGAGATTTCTCTTTTGTTTGAGGCGAATTCAAAATTGTGCGAATTGTGTAATCATCCGTTATTGATATTGGTAAACGACCCAGAGCAATTTGATTATAATTTAATTCGTGACGATCATAAGTAGAAAGCTCATATTCTTCAGTCATTGATAAACAATTTGTTGGACAATACTCAACACAATTACCACAAAATATACAGATTCCGAAATCAATACTGTAATTAAGCAATCGTTTCTTGCGAATATCAGTTTCCAATTTCCAATCAACAACGGGTAGATCTATAGGACATACACGAACACATACTTCACAAGCAATGCATTTATCAAATTCAAAGTGAATTCGACCACGAAAACGCTCCGATGTGATCAATTTTTCATAAGGGTATTGGATAGTTACAGGTAAACGGTTGGTGTGGGATAGGGTAATCATAAAACCTTGACCAATGTACCTTGCCGCCCGTACTGTTTGTTGACCATAATTAATGAACCCAGTTACCATAGGGAACATATGATAAATATCAATAAAAAATTGGATTTTGTTTCTTTCTCTTGTTTGCTACAAGCTATAAATTGAATTTGAATATTTGAATCAAATATTCGATTTTTTAGATTTTATAGAATTTATAATGAAAGGAGTTGGGAAGAAGTTGTTAATAATAGATTACCTAAAGAAATAGGTAAAAGAAATTTCCATCCAAGATTTAATAATTGGTCCATTCTTAGTCTAGGTAAAGTCCATCTTGTTGCGATAGAAATGAACAAGAACAAAAAAGTTTTAGCTAATGTAATGAAAACGCCAATTGTCGTTCCAAAGACTCCATACGCTTTGGTTATTTCAAAAAATTCAGGAATGAATATGTATGGAATAGAGAGATTCCAACCACCCAAGTAAAGAACTGTTACAAATAACGAAGAGACTAGTAGATTTAGATAGGAAGCAACATAAAATAAACCGAATTTTATACCTGAATATTCAGTTTGATAACCTGCTACTAATTCTTCTTCGGCTTCTGGTAAATCAAAAGGCAATCTCTCGCATTCTGCTAGAGAAGAAATTATAAACACAATAAACCCTATAGGTTGCCGCCACAAATTCCATCCCCAAAAACCATATTTTGACTGCGCCTCAACTATATCGACTGTACTTGAACTGTTAGATAATCATAGTCGATAAAAAGATCACTCTTATCATCGCTATTACAGAACCGTACATGAGATTTTCACCTCATACGGCTCCTCGGGAGCCATAAATAAATCTAAGGACTTATTCGATATTCTTTAATCTTTATATGTTTGGATAATCGATAAAGTAAAAATAAATCGAAAGGTCCTGAATTAGACCAATGGAATTCTGTCTGCTATACTATAAAAAAAAAAGTGCTTCAGAATTGATCTCATTCTTTACTTTAAGTTTAAGAATTTCAAGTTTTTGTTATTGAGTAATAACTTAATCCTTAAATAAAATACTCTATTTACCAATAATAAATCTTTCACCTTATTATTTTCGATTCCGAAAAAGAATTAAACAGTCATTCATCATTTATGACGTGACAAAAATTGCATTTCCATTCCATGAATATTTTTTTTGCAATTACGTATTTCAATTTTTTGCGTTCCTCTTATTTCTTTTATTTAGGCTTAAAATAAAACAAAGTAAAGGATTACTTCGTTCCTGATAGTCATTCACTTAATCGGTGGATAGGAGCATACTCTGGATCGGAATTTTTTGGAGTACTACTTTATCATTTCTACCAATTTAAAGCACCAATTTAGTATTTCTTTTATGTATAAATATTTCTTCGGATAACTTACATAATCTCTATTACGAATCCTTTGTGTACTTTTGTGTTCCTAATCATCCACTCATTTTTGCTCAATCTCTCTGGTAATTCATACAAAAGATAGTAAAAACTCCATAAAGTTGATCTTTTCAACCCGCTTCAAGCCCTGATGACTAATTAATCAATCTTGGGGTAAACAGTCTTGACTGCTTATGTTTATTTTAGTTTAACCCTTGTACCTGGGAAATGAGATTCAAATTTTTTACGGCGAATCCAATTGCCAAGCCGTTTTCTTTCACTCATCTAACTATCTGGTTTAGTTTATCAACCCGAGCAGTGAATAAAAAAATAAAGATATCTATTCAATACGTTTAAATTTCATTCTTCGTAAAAACTTAAAATAAAATTGAGGAAGACTTATGTCTCAACGAATCACACGTAGAGATATTGATAACACGCATAGAGTTAATGGTATTTCATAACTAATTGATTGGGCAGCAGCCCGTAAACCACCTAAAAAAGAATATTTATTATTTGATCCATATCCTGACATAAGAAGTCCAATTGGAGCAATACTTGAAATGGCGATCCATAAAAAAACACCAATACTGAGATCGGCTAGAACAAGGCGATAGCTAAAAGGAATTACTGAATAACTTAGTAAAATTGATATGACTGCTATAGAAGGCCCGATACTAAATAAACGCATATCCCCTCTAGATGGAAGAAGATTCTCTTTAAAAAGTAGTTTTGTCCCATCTGCTAGAGCTTGAAGAATTCCCAACGGACCGGCGTATTCGGGTCCAAAACGTTGTTGTATACTCGCGGATATTTTTCTTTCTAACCACACAATCACCAGTACACCTATTGTGATTCCCAATACGAGAATCACAATAGGGACAAACATCCATATAGTCCCATAAATCTCTTTTAAGGATTCCAATCTGGAAAAAGAATTGATAGTTTGTACTTCTGTTGTATCAATTATCATTTCAACGATCAACTTCCCCCATAATGATATCTATGCTACCTAATATCGTCATAATATCAGCCAATTTCATTTTTTTAACTAACTGAGGAAGAATTTGCAAATTGATAAAACCCGGTGGGCGAATTTTCCATCTCCAAGGAAAAACACTTTGATCTCCTATCAAAAATATTCCCAATTCTCCCTTTGGGGCTTCGACTCTCACATAAAGTTCTTGTTTCGACAATTCAAAAGCAGGAGACGGTTTTTTACTAATGAATCGATATTCAAAATCATTCCATTCAGGATATTTTATCCTATTAAAGCGTCGGCTTTCTAAATTTTCATAAGGACCCCCTGGGATTCCTTCTAAAGCTTGTTGAATAATTTTGATGGATTCCGCCATTTCGCCGATTCGTATTAAATAACGAGCTAATGAATCTCCTTCGTTTTGCCATTGGACTTCCCAATCAAATTCGTCATAAGACTCATAATGATCAACTTTACGAAGATCCCATTGTATTCCGGAAGCTCGTAGCATTGGTCCTGATAAACCCCAATTTATTGCTTCTTCTCCACCAATAACGCCCACCCCCTCAACTCGTTCTAAAAAAATAGGATTTCGCGTAATAAGTTTTTGGTATTCATCAATCCCTGTTAAAAAATAATCGCAAAAATCTAAACATTTATCTATCCATCCATAAGGTAGATCGGCAGCTACTCCTCCGATACGAAAATAATTATGCATCATTCTCATACCGGTGGCAGCTTCGAATAAATCATATACCAATTCTCTTTCTCTGAAAATATAGAAGAAGGGGGTCTGTGCGCCAATATCTGCCATAAAAGGGCCAAGCCATAACAAATGAGAAGCTATACGACTTAACTCCAACATAATAACTCTGATATAGCTAGCCCTCTTAGGTACTTGAATATTTCCCAATTGTTCGGGTCCATTTACAGTTATTGCTTCTGTGAACATAGTAGCTAAATAATCCCAACGTGTTACATAAGGCAGATATTGTATAATTGTTCGGTTTTCCGCAATTTTTTCCATTCCTCTGTGTAAATAACCCAATATTGGTTCACAGTCAATAACATCTTCACCATCTAAAGTAACGATGAGTCGGAGAACGCCATGCATTGATGGGTGGTGAGGGCCCATATTGACTATCATGAGGTCTTTTCTTGTAATTGGTACAGTCATAGGTTTTTCCCCGATTCATTCGTTCATGAATTCATTTTTCTATGAATTGCTGAAAACAAAAAGAAGTTCATCAAAATTCAAGATCTAATAAATCAAATAATTCAAAACGACTCCTCAAATTAGCGTGTTTTTAGCTTTCGAATGTTCAATTCATTGATTAATTCTTTATAGCGTACTTGATTTTTTTTTGACAAATAAGCCAGCAATCGTTGACGTTTTCCAAGAATTTTTCGTAGACCTCTTTGAGATGAATAGTCTTTTTTGTGTAATTCCAAATGGGAAGTTAGTCTCCGTATCTTATTGGTAAAACAGAATACTTGAAATTCAACAGACCCCCTGTTTTCTTCGTTTTCTTCATGCGAAATAACAGATATGAATGAATTTTTTGTCATAAATTCTTAACCTTCCTTTTTTATTGTTACCAAATATGGAATTTTCCCGATCAGTAATAATAATGCCAACTATTTGAATCTGGTATACACAATAATCCGAAATCCGAATTTCTTTATTTTCTTCATTCATTTTATCAAAGATAATAAATAAAGAAAATTCTGTTGATTCATTTATGGATATAATTGATACGTCATCGAATTAGTATCATGTATTGGAATTGAATGTAAGACAAGGCGCATGTGCATTTAGTTATCTACCAGATGATAAGGAATATATAAGATGAATTATCATAAATTAATTTTGAATCGTGGATACATGTGTATTCTTAATATACTAAAACGACTGCTGTTAGTAGTATCAAACCAATAACGATTCATACAAGCTAAATCTTCTACTCGATAATTGGGCCAAAGAAAGAATTTAAATTTTATAAGTTGATTTTTATCTCGATCAAAGCCTTTGCTTTCATCAAAAAATTGATTACAGTTTTTTACCCCATTCCCATTGCAAAATACTGGTTTTTTATCTTTATCCACACCATTATTATTCCTTGAATTGAAACAAATTAGAATTCTTAATTCTCTACGACACCGAGGCGATAAAATATTTTCAGGAGCAAGCAAATCATAATTGTTTTTGTCTCGATTTTTCGTCATCCTTTGATGTCTTGGAACCAATTGAGCCAAATTCTTTTTAGCAACATTTTCATTGTATCCTTTTTGATTATTTTGGCATTTACTCTTATGAACCAATGAAATATTTATGGTTTGATACATAATAAATTGTCCATTACCCTTTACAAACAGACGAACCGGTTCAATAATCAATACCCCCCTTTTCATGAATTCTGTAAGAGCTAAATCTTTCGGAATCCGCATTATATTCAGATTCATTTCTCTCCTTTCAATAGAGGATATAGTAATTTCTCTTGGATTTATCAATTTAAACAGGAAAGAATATACTTTGAGATTTTCCATCAATTTTTGATTGAAAGAATCATTCCATTTCAATTGAAAAAGCAAATACCTTTTTAGGAAGGAATATAATTCTGTTTCTGTATTACTCTTGTCTTGTTTTTTCTTTCTACGTTTTTTTATATCTGATTCCATATGACCGTCTTCAATATTATTTTGTTGGTTTGAGAGAACAGATTCAGAGTTCTTTTGGACATCTAATCCAAGATCTCCTTGTCCTACGAATTCATTTTGGTCTTGATTTCGATTCTCTAATTCAAGAATTTTTTTTTCATTTGATGGTATAAAAGGATTCTTTTTTTTCTTTCTATTGATGTTTTTATTTTCACTCAAATTTTCACTTACATTCAAATTTGAAAAAAGGAAATCAATTGGTATAACCCAAGGTTTCATTTTATATGCATTATAAAGTAAGAAAAATTCTGGGAAGAACCAAAATTCTAGATTCGATATAGGATTATTTAGTATTTCTTCGTTCATTCCCATCCAATCAAAAAGGTTTTTTTTTTGATGGGATCGGTTGATTTCTTGATAAATTGTGCAATAAGAAATACCTTTCTTATCACTTTTATTAACAATTTCATAATTCTTAGGTTTAGTCTTAGTATTTTTTGTATTTTTTTTATTGCTAGTACTGGTATCGACCCAGGCTCCAATGTCAATTTTATTTCTAAGATCAAAATGGAGAGTTTTCCAATCCAAATATTTTCTATCTGTATTTTTCTCTATATCCATAATATTAGTTATTCCTAAATAATTAGTGATAGGGATACTCCACCACATATCAACTAATTTTTCTTTATGTATGTTGTAATTAGAAGGATAAGAAAATCCTTCGTTTTTATTTACTTGGAATGGTAATCCATAAGGATATGACTTTTTCTTATCTTCATAATAAAGAAATTTAGATGATAAAACATCATATCTATAGTTTTTTTTGAAATTCTCTTTTTGATCTGATAATAAGAATAAATGGGCTTCAGAATTTTTGGCATTTTTGTAATTAATTAATTGTTCTTTTTCATATTCATATGAATTCCATTTTTTTTTTTTTAAATTTTTATTTTCAACCTTGACTCTATTTCGCCATTTTTTTGGTACTAATCGAGACCATTTTATCTCAGATAAATCGTATTGATAATTACTTTTTAACCATTTTTTCCATTGATTCATTTCAAAATTTGGAAGTTTCTTACTCCTTAGTTCGTAAGGAGGTATTCCTTGTATTTCAAAATAATCTTTTATTTCTTTTTTAAGAAATAAAGACGTTCCATGATATTGAAGGACAGATCTTAACGTAGATTTTAACTTATATAAGTTATATATTTTTGCTTGTGATAATTTGTAAAATACATAAGCTTGCGACAAAAAAGATAAATCAGAATGAATCTTCGAATTCCTATTAATATTACTACTAAATCGGAAAAGTGATTTTTTTATAGTAGAAATAAACTGAATTTTATTTTCATTTGTTGTATCAACCCGTTCTTGACTTGTTTTATTATTGGAAATGGGTTTTTCAATTAATTTTTGTGTTGATTCAAGAAAAAGTTGTGTATTAATTCTGGGAATATTAATAATATATAGAAATAGATCTACATATATTTTTTCTCTAAAAAATTTGAAAAAATAACTTGATTGACAGATTAACCGAGCATTTCTTCTTTTAAATATCTGACCGATATTTTTGCGTGATTCGAATCTTTTAACACCATAACGTGTTTTGTTAGAACTAATATTTACTTCTATTCTCTTTTTCTTGTCTTTTTTCATTTTTTCTATTTGATTTCTGATTGTCCTTGTTCTATTAGCCAGATCTTTCATTTTTTTTTCTGTCACGGAATAGGAATAATTTGTCGAATTCATGAATTGGGCTTGAGTGGATGATTTATGATTTATCTGAATCTGATTATTGATTATCGCATTTTTTTCTTTTTTGATTTCATTCGATTTCTTTTTAAATAAAAAGAAAAATGGAAGACTTTGAATAATCATTTCATTTAGAAACAATTTGAGTTTTTCTTTGAAAATTCTTAGAACTTGTAAACACTTATTTCGAAATTTTTGAATTTTTTTATTGAGTTCTTTAAAAATAGGTTTAAAAAAGGAAGGCCGTTTTCGCGGAGAACCAAAAGGAAGTTCAGTTTCCAGTCCCCAAACTGTTAAAAAACAAACATCATTTTTTTGTTTTTGTTCTTTTTCTTTCTGTTTCATTTGATCTCGATGAGAAAGATGTATCCTAGATCTGTGCCAAGGTTTTAGACAGAAAGGAAATAGTATCTTTATCTGAATACCTTCTGTTAACCAATTTTTAGGAAATTCTGTTTCTGATAATTGAATACCGTTATAGGTACATTTAATATGTATTTCTCTATTCCACTCTTTAAAATCCGCAGACCACTCAGGATTTTGGAATAATAATACACGGGCGATATTTTTTGCTATTATCAATAAAGGAAATAAAATATGTTTTCTAAGTATTGACTGAGTTACTAACAGCAAACTCCTTGTTACTTGAGCAAATATAGTGGTATCCCAGGTTTCTTTTACTCTTATTCGGATTTTTTCTTGTTCTTTTTCGTACTCTTTTTTTTTATTCCCCCCCTTTATTTCTTCTTCTTTATAATCTGAAATTTGAAGTTCTGGGGTTTTTTCCATACGATTTCTAAAAAGTCCTTTAATTAGTCCGGAAAGATTAATCAAAAAAAAATCGAATTTTTTTTCTAAAAAAAGTGGGGAACGTATATTTGCTTGAAACAGTTCCGCAATAACTATTTTACGTCTTTGGACACGCATAGAACCTTTGATTACGTCTCGGCGAAAATCTGATTGTTGTGAATATTCGACCGAAGTCGTTTCGTTTGTTTGATCCAATTTAGTTGTCTCCGTAGTATCGGCCTTCTCTTGGTTATCAATAAAAATCATTACAAAGTTAGGTGTCCTTGAGCGAATTTGAAACTCCGATCCCACCCCTTCTTCTTCAAATTTTTCTTCTTGTTCTAATTCGTCAATTAATTTGTATGACCAGCGAGGCACTTTTTTACTGATTTCTTTTATTCCAAAAGGTTTTTTTTGAATCCGTTGAGTAAAGGAATCGCCTATGATTCCATCATCGAAAAATTTTTCAAATTTTTCTCGATCTTCTGAACCCATTTTCCCTTGTTCTGGAAATAAAGGACTTCCTTTCAGATTCGACAGTGATTCTCCAGCAAATTGACTCCCGAAATGCCAAATTTCGGTTGATACTGATTTTTTATCAAATGTATCTATTTTCTGGTCAAATTCGTGGCAATTAGAATCATTCTGAAAGATACTATGAATCTTATTTATAAAAATTCCATCTATCGGATTTTTTTTTACTGTAGTTTCATTTATAATGGAGGATGCAAATAATTTTTTTATTATCCCACGATAGAATCCATTTAAGAAAGGATCATTTATTTTGGGTAAATATTCTTTTTTAGTTTTATCCTTGCATAATCGAGTTTTTTTTTCAAGTGCATCTATATAAATAAGGCCTTTGTCTAGAATTTCCATTCTATTGTCTAGAATTTCCATTCTATTTACTATTTCGTTTCTTAAGCTGTTCTTTTTTTGTTCATTGGTATAAATCCAATAATTGTACAGTTCATCATAGAAGAATTTATCTGTTGTAGACAAAGAAATCTTTCTTTGTATCATTTCCCAGAAAATTGATAAACTGGGTGGATATGTAAAAGAAATTCTTTGTTTTCCATCATTTTGACATGTATAAAAAAAATATTGTGACATTTCATTTCTTATCGCATTTTCAAATCGATTGTTTTTTATATATCGCGTTGGACGATTCCAACGTTTATAGTCGAAAAGAAGAGAAAGAAGGGGTTTTTCAAAGTTTTTATTTTCTTCTTTAAGTATTTCTAACTTCGAAATATCTTGATTCCCAGAATAAGAAGTTGGGCTATTTTTATAGCATGCTTCTTTTAAGTGAAAGTGGAATTCATCCTTTGTTTTGTCCTTTCCATTCACTCGGATCTTTTCCGTTTCATCGATTTTGTCCGGATCCTCCTTTTCTTCCGAAAAAAGGGAAGGAGAAGGATCTTCTTCGGTGAATCCCTCTTCT